ATAATGAAAATAAAAATAAAAGAAAATAAAAACATATAGAAAATAAAAACATATAAAAAAATATAATTAATATAGAAATATAATATAAAAAAGAATTTCAAAACTGAAAAAATTTCAGTAGTCATATGGGGTAAAATATCTAGGGATTTCTAGCATATTCTTTTCGAAGTATTTTTTTTTTTTCATTAATATCTGTGTATAGGATCATTGCTTCTATTGATTTCATACGAATACATTACATTACATAAACATAATCTAAAGCACCGAACGATTATATTTTTTTCTCCTTTCCTTATCCTGGATTTCATTTCTATTTTCCTTAATTGATTTGATTCAATCCGTTGAGTTGCGAGTTTACATATAACAACTCATATCTTTCTATACAAAAAAAATTCGAAACTTTTTTCTTGTACTATACCAACTGACCCTCTCAGAAATAAAATAAAAAGAATCGAGTTATTTCATTAGAGTTAGAATGAAAAAAAAAAAAAGAGTCATTCCATTTCAGACCAATCTCGAGTACTAAAGAAAGATCGCGATTTGGAATGAACCAAAATACTTGTTTGTTTTGTTACGGCAATAACACTTAGTAATAGTAAGACCACCCGATGGGTTGGATTTCACTATAAGAAAAAGGTTTGTTTTACAGCAAACCCACATTACACAATGAAAGATACCACAGAGTGGTATAATAGACGGAATCGTAAATTATCTAATCTACATAAGAAAGATACTTCTAATAGAAAGAATTAGACATTATCGAATGATTTGACAGACCAAATCCCAAAACCAACTCAACTCATAGAATATAGAAGAAGGAAATTGATACATTTAGGACCAATTCATTATCTCTGCATTATCTCTGAATCAATCAATTGGGGTTGTTGTTCTGTCAAAAAGCGATTAGTCAGGCGACTCCACACACAAAACAAATACAAGAAAAGAATAGGTCCTAGATCTATGTGACTGTTGAAGTTTTTAGACAGAATCATGTCATGATTCTCACTTCATAAATTGACCGGATTCGATATACCAACGCAAAAATATATCACTAACTCTTTAATCATGGACAGGAAAAGAGGAAAAAGGTCATATGTAATCCATCCACGAAGATTAATGGAGGAAGATGAGTATTTTATCCGAGATTTTACAAATACTGATTAGATCTATTGGAATGAATTATTGTTTTTTATTGTTTTTATTTTCCTGTCCCTATGTATTTACATGAACATGCGGTAATACTTTTGGACCAACCAACCGGCCAGTCTATAAACAAGTACTAATGAGGAAATGAAAACTATACTAAACTAAAATAGAATGTATTAGGGCTATACGGACTCGAACCGTAGACCTTCTCGGTAAAACAGATCAAACTGATTATTATCGAAATGATTCGAACTGTTTCAAAGACCCAACATGCATTTTGTTGCATTGGGCTCTTTCATAAACTGATGTAAAGATCAGTTAGTCCACCATATTTTTCTTTACAGGAAAATAATGAGATGGTTCCATGTGCTCTGATTCATCATTTGTATTCTGATCTAGGAGCAATACCAAAGTGTTTCAAAGAAGGGTTACCTTGACTTAGGTCTGCCTTCGGCCTAGATCAAACTAAGTTAGATGGAGTCTCTATCGCTACGCTGCAAGAGTCGAATATGAGACTTCATACACCTTAAAGTTCATAGGACGAAAAAAGGTTATTTTGAGGCCCTTATACTCATTATGCCTAGCATTGAATGGACTGGGTATTTACCTTATCAACTATCAAATCAATGGCGGGTTCTATTTGATTTGGCACTTGAATTCGCACCTGAATCGGACCGAACCCAATATTTGCCAGGCTATTGTTCTCTTGTTCCCTCGAATCCATGGAGTAAGACATCGATTTGTCAATAAGATCAATTATGTTTATTGCATAATGGGCTCCCCTGAAAAGCATTAGCGCACGTGTAAACGAGGTGCTCTACCTAACTGAGCTATAGCCCTTGTCATAGATATATTAACATATGGATAATTTCTTGTCAAGATGGATATTCCATAATCCCACATGATAGCTCTCTGATCCGTCTACTGTTAACAGATTGGTATTGCTTAGAAATGATATTCCACTTATAATCCTATAAGTGATGGGTCCTTTTTTTGGTGATAAATAACCTACTTAACTCAGTGGTTAGAGTATTGCTTTCATACGGCGGGAGTCATTGGTTCAAATCCAATAGTAGGTAGAACTTATTAGATACCGAAGTCAATTGAGTGATATCTAATAAGTTTTTCTACCCATTTTCTTTTTTTTTTTCGTTATATCAGATTAGACTTGATTTGTTCAATTGGCAGAATCCAAATGTGGTGTATAATAATACAGTTCTAATGAACTTCTTTTGATTATTTTGATGTATTGACTTGACTAGGAGGAAATAGCATTTACAGCCTCTACTCGTGTCCTAGCTCGTCTGAGAGCTAGATTCGCTTCAATTGCTTGTCTCTTACCCTCAGCTCTACT